GAGATAAGGGGTGTAGGCCAAAAAATGATTCATAAGTGGTTGTTAATGGAGTGGAAGTAACCAAATTATGAGGCGTCGGTATCAATTTATGCCTAATTGCTCCACCTATAGTTCCTCGAATCGCATGTTCTAAACGAACCAGAGCCAATCCGAATTGATCTTGTAACAGATCCGCTACGGAACGAATACGTTTATTTTTCAAATGATTCATATCGTCAAGTGTACCCATTCCAAATTTCATTCGGATCAAATGATCCGCAGCCGCCAATACATCTCGTGGTAACAAAAATGTAATGTTCTGAGGTATATCAAGATTAAGTCTACGGTTCATATTTCGTCGACCAATCCTTCCTAATTCACATCTTTGTTGAAAAAATTTCTTTTGTAATTCCTTACACAAGGACTCCGAAAATACCGGATCCCCACCTACACAAGCAAATTGTTGATAAAACTCCAAAATGGCACTTTCCTTTGATCCTATTTTTTTTTTATCCTTATCATTTGGGAAAGACAAGAAAATTTCAGGGTAGCAAACATTATATAGAATTTCTCTTAGATTCGAACCCATAGCTGATGATGGAACTAGAATAGATATTTTTTGTTTCCTACTCACACGCGCCCATATCCTTGCTTTTCTATCAATCTCTAATTCTGATCTTCCACCCCAATCTGATATTATGGTACCGGTATAGACCGAAATTCCATTATGATCCAACTCTGAACGGTAATAAATACCGGGTCTTTGCAATATTTGATTGATCACAATTCTGTATATTCCATTAACTATAGAGGTTCCCAGGGAATTCATTAGAGGAATTTTTCCAATAAATATTGTTTGTTCTTGCGTATCCCTGCCGTTTTTCCAAATTAATCCCGCGGGCACATATAATTCAGACGAGTATGTGAGTGATTCATACACGGCATCTCTTTCTTTTATCAAGGGTTCTACTAATTGATAAGTTTCCAAAAATAATTGAAATTCAATTTCTTGATCCGTATCTTCAATTTTTGGAAACTTATCAAGTTCTTCCGTCAATCCCTGATCAATGAATCTACAAAATCCCTCAAATTGTATCTGACTAAACCCAGGTATTGTAGACATTCCCTCATTTCCATCCCGGAGCATTTTTAGTTTCCCATTTATCGAAAAAATCCCATTCATTTTCCAAGGCTCATTTCATTTTTAATCGAACCATATAGATTGGTCTAGTAATGAAATGATGTGGATTGATCTAACAATGATGGAATTAAATTCTATTTTGTTTACTGAATCACATAAAATTGGATCTAACTCCATATCATAGATGTAATGTATGAAATACGTATGAGCGGAGAAATAAAGAGAATTCTCTACTCAAAAAAACGGGAATTTGCAACAAAACAAATACAAAAGGAAATGAATTCAAATTCATAAAACATTCCTAGAAACAAATTTATGACGTTTAGACTTATGGAGTCTTGTATAGAATATCAAATAGAATATCAAAAAAGTGATCAAATTTCTACCTATTACTATGATATTAGGATCCGCGGATTGGGTACTAGAAAAGTAAACGGATTCGGGATTTGATCTGTTTTTTCTCTATGAATGAGATGAGATAAAGACAGAAAGAAGCCTTATAGAGTTTACCTTTTTTAGCACTTAACTTTTCAGTGTTCAAAAAGTATTCGCATAGCACTTACCCCAGTTCCACTTGGGGTAACGCGGGTCCGTGCTATGCTATATCATAAATTCTATTTGATATTAAAAAATAAAATATACTCAATGAAAAATTGAAGCATGCTAATTACCTTAATTCCTTGTGGGCATCTCATATATAAATAAGATCCCAGATTAGGTATATCTGTGTAACAATGTAACAATTTTTGTTCTGGGGTTTACATATATACATAATTGTTGTTATACTTGAAAAGGATTTATTATTGAAAATTCTTTATACTGATTTGTTGTGTACCAATTGCGTTTTCTTAGGCCATTAAGGAAACACAATTTGAAATATAAGAAAGAAGTTTTCATGAATTAAGAGTCAACAGTTAACGGGTCCATTTTGATTTGGACTGAATTTTTTATTGTGTGACTCCAATTTTTCTTTCAATAAAAAAGGAGAGAAATTTAGGCGTTGTGTGTTTTGATATTTGTTTGAGATACTATAAAATTAAGAGAAGGGCCCGGCTCCAATAAAAAAACCTCCCTTTTTTTTAGTTAAGGAATATTTCCATCTATTTTTATCGTTTTGGCGGCATGGCCGAGTGGTAAGGCGGGGGACTGCAAATCCTTTTTCCCCAGTTCAAATCCGGGTGTCGCCTGATCAATAAAAACCCGAAAGCCCTTTGCTTGCTGATATAATATAAGTCGCCGAATCCTTGCATAGCATAAGAAGAAAGGAAAGAGGAAAAGGGCTCTATAACTCCCGATACTTGCTTGATTTGAAGAAGCTGGCGATTCAAAAAATGTCAATCCTTGCGCCTGGGATTCCAGGGAGGATTTTAGTATAGGAAGGACTAGTCTATCAAGACTTACATAATGTACTGTCTAATCACTGATTCTTTAATTATATAGTATCTTTAATTATATAGTATATAGTTGATTGGGGACTTGGTAGTTGTTGAAAGGATGTTAGATGCTTTGTATACATACTCGCGAGAATTTATGTGTGCTTAGATATTCAATATTCAATCAATATTGGATGAATAATTGGCTTCGTTCAGAATCTCTTTTTGACTCTGTGCCATTGATTCCATTATTATTAGTAATCAATAATGAAAGAGTTTCTTCATATTCGGGGGCATAATTCACATGGATATAGTAAGTCTTGCTTGGGCTGCTTTAATGGTAGTCTTTACATTTTCCCTTTCACTTGTAGTATGGGGAAGAAGTGGACTCTAGGTTAATTACTAATTGAGTTGAGTAATCAAACTGTATTAATAGTTTCATAATCCTTCTGCAAAGCGTTTTTCAAATATCTTCATTTTTTAATTCTACTGGAATCCAGTTAGTTAAAGTAAAAAGTAATGTAATAGATGACGAATAATCTTTCAATCAAACAAATATTTAAATTAAATGATTCCCATCTTCGTATTTTGAAACGGAATACATATACAATTTTTTACAACCAAATTCGAAATGAAATAGAGTATTTAGATGAACTAGCTCTTAACAGAATTATATATATTACAATGAGTAGCAACCGACCCCTTTTTATTTGTTTCTCGCTTTACTGTTCAAAGAGGAAGTCTGTTATTATGTAGATACGTACTTTACCTTATATCTTTCTTTATATCGAGGGAAACGCCAATAGAGTGTTTGTTTGTCCAACGAAGTACTACGCATACTAAGATCTTGCGTTGGGCGATTCACATATTACGCAACGCATTTTCCTTTTTTTAGACTCAATATTATTTCTGTTTTCTCGACTCACTTACACAGCTCACGCGTTCGAAATAGATGGTATCTACTGCTCTTTTTTTGTACAAGCAAAATTTTCCATGAAATTGTTTGAATCATCTGTCAACGGATAAATCAATTATTCTTTGTCGGAATGCTAAAAAAATGACTAGGTTTCTTTTACATAATCTATTCGACGCCTATACCATATCTTCTTCCATGGATTTGATTGTTTCGGCCGATCCCGGTATCCATATTCGGAATAAATCATAATAAAACGAGTAATTAGAACCGTAAGACATAAAATAAGAGTAAAGGTGGGCATTCAATTATATCATATTTTATATTATATTGATCGAAAATCGGTCTAAACCAAATGGATGTACCAAAGTAAAGAACTCGAATTGGGGTACTATGTATATTACACATATGGGAATTATATGTACATATATCAATATACAGATTACGGAGTGACCTACATTAAGCCATTTTTCTTTATACAGTCCAACTTTTTAATTTTATATAAAAATTTATAGTTATAGTAGCATTATACACTAATAGATAGTGTGGTAGAAAGGTTCCTATATTCCTTTCTACCATACTATCAAATCTCATATACGTCTGATTTTAATTCGCTCATTTTATTTAAGACGTGGAATTTGAATCCCTTTCATTTCTTCCATTATTGATAAGAACTAAGAAGTCAAGCTTGATTCAAATTAATCGTTTTGACTGACCGTTTTTACGTAAATGATAAGTAAAAAAGCAGTAGGAACTAGAATGAACAGTGCAGTAGCAATAAATGCGAGAATATTTACTTCCATAATTTAATTTCATCGTTTTTTACTTCATAATTAATAACTCGGGATCTGATCCCATAGAGATTCTAAATCTTTATCCTGTAAATTCAATGGGAGAAATACATCCCGATGATATTGAATCGGATCAATATCATTGAATAACAATATCTGCGCTATCAAATCTATTCATCATCGAGAATGGAATAGTATAACATATGAAGATCTTTTATCCATACGGAATAAAAACCTAATCAAAAATAGGATTTCCGATCCAATTTAAGAATCTCATTGAATTATTATTCTTTATCCATTCGTTATTTTATATAAAATACCTTAGAATCATATAATATAATTAATAAAGTATCATCTGGCCCATCTTCCGCTTCCTTTTTTTTTTAATCCAACCAAAATACCAAATAGTAAAATAGTAGAAGTAAAATGGAAAAAATAAGAAGAAAAGATCGAATATTTCGATAAATTAAAAATGAACTCTTTTTTTTTAGTTTGTTCTTTCTTCGATAGGACCTTCCCCGGAAATAAAAAAAGATTATTCATTCCCGCACTAAGAGAAGAGGGGGTCTATCTTTTCTTTGTTTGATCTTTCCTTAATTAAAACACTCCTTTCTTTCCTTGAATCGGCCCTGGGACACATATATCCAAAATGAAGTGTGTAGTTTAAATAATATAAATAGATTGTTTCCTATTAGATTAGTAATTTTAGTTATCCAAAATTGGAGCTAGACAGAGGCTTTAATATGAGAAAAAAAGTATTTTATCGAGGTAACTATGTGAAAAGTGCATTTTTTATCGTACAATAAACGAATCAAAATTTTTGTATATACTCTGGTGAAAATATAATATATATATTAAGTATTCGATTCCCTTCCCTTCCATTCCAGGGGTCAGGAGCAATCGAAAAAACCAGACAAGGATTTCTTTTAATCCTAACTAAATAGGGTCCTACCTACAATTGCACCAATTCACATATGCCTATTCCCCTCGGTACTAATTGAAGTAATTGAAATTGTCGCATTGTATTTTATTTTCTCAATAAAAAATCCGAAACGGAAAAAAAGGACCCCAATTAGATCCCACTCTATGTCCCTTGACAGAAAATAAAGAAATGAATTGATGGGGTCATCAGATACTATGTCGGGACTGACGGGGCTCGAACCCGCAGCTTCCGCCTTGACAGGGCGGTGCTCTGACCGATTGAACTACAATCCCAGAGAAATAAGGTATACAGCATACATATTATTAATGATTTGATTAAGACTAGTGTACAATTGTCGTATTGTAACTGTAACAGAGAAAGAAAGGAGTGATTGATAGATTAATATCTACATAGATATGGACTTTAGTGAGAACGACACGGATTACTCGAAATCCTATTGTCAAATCCGTGTTAAATCAATTGCTAAGAAATCTTTCAATGAAAAATATAAAATATTTAGATTCTTTAATTTTAATTCTTGTCCTATATTTTCGGATTATGATATGAATCTAGATAATTCATAATTAAAAAAATGAAGAAAGAATATATGGCAACAAAAATGAAAAAAAAAAATAAATATTTTATAATTTAATTATTAATATTATTTAATATTATTTAAATATTAATATTATTTTATTATTAATATTATTTATTATTATTAATATCATTATTAATATCAATATCATTATTAATATCATTTAAATCATTTAAAATATTATTTAAATTATTTATATTTTTATTATTAAGATAATTTATTATTAATGTTAAAATATTATTTAATATATTTATTATTATATTTATAATTAATTTTATTATTTTATTTATTAAAGTTATTATTTTATTTATTAAAGTTAAAGTAAAGGATATAAAAATATTTAAGTAACGGATATAAAATGAATTCTTAGGCATGACAAATTTATTATTTATTATATTATTTATATTATCTAATCTCATGATGGATCGGTGAATTCTTGGGCCGAGCTGGATTTGAACCAGCGTAGACATATTGCCAACGAATTTACAGTCCGTCCCCATTAACCACTCGGGCATCGACCCAGGAAGAATCAAGTCTATAGACTTATTGATAATACATGATTATCCTCCTTTCCTAGTACCCTACCCCCAGGGGAAGTCGAATCCCCGCTGCCTCCTTGAAAGAGAGATGTCCTGAACCACTAGACGATGGGGGCATATCTGTCCTGCTCAACCTACATCATACTGTATATACTCATAGTATGAATAGTTTTTTGTAATTGTCAATATAATGTAATGGTGTGACTAAATCCGAATAAGTTTTCCACCTTTCCTTTCGCGATTCCGATAGAATTTTTTTCATTCATGGTTCATGAATGATATAGAATCCATATAATATATTATATGGATTCTATATCATTAGAATGGATAAACATTCCTATTATTATTATATTATATAGTTATATAGGAAAGAATATGTTTTTTATTAGGATCCCTAGTGATTTGTCCAACATAAAAGCCATTCTTCAACCTTCACGCATCGATTCACGCATTCCAGCTAGGAAATTAACAAACGATAGAAAGTTTCGTTTTTTTCTAAGAGCAGAGCTTGGATTTTGGATTTCAGGTACAAGCTGAATCTTTTCATTCCATACATTACATCATTTGATCACATATCAAATATCTTGGATCTATTTCAATTTGTGTATTAATCAAGCGAATCTTGTTGTGATAGGGGTCAATAAAAGAAAATAAAAAAGAATTAGGTTTTAGCCTAGACTGACTAAAAAAAAAAGATATTCCAGAATGAGACACCGTGAGCCTACTGTATGTACCTATGTAATGTAATATGTAGGTATATAATATATGTATATGTCTTCACATTGTCTCATTTAGGAATGGAATAAAATGGGCCCTTTTAACTCAGCGGTAGAGTAACGCCATGGTAAGGCGTAAGTCATCGGTTCAAATCCGATAAGGGGCTTTTTCCACAAAACTCTAGTTTCAATCTTCATTTTTTAGTGGATAAGATAATCGGGATATTTTTTTTTATTAGAATGAGTTAATTAAATGATTATATATAATTAAATGATTATATAAAAATATAATGAGATAGTTATAGTATAATGATTATAAAGTTGAACATTTGTTCATGATAATGATAAATCACCCCACTTATTGGTAGGACAACTATGTCACTACAGGCTATATTCCTACTCAATTCAAGTTTCATTATTCCATATTTTTGGTTCGAGGACATAGATATTCTACCTACTCAACCCTAATTATGAATCGCCAAATATTCCTACTTTTCCGTTATTTATTCCAATCAAATCCATCATAAATAA